GCAATAAGGAAAGGATTACTAGTAATCCGTGCTGCTCTCACTAACGTGTATATCCGTGTGGATATCAATATCTCACTCACGTCTCTGTTCCAACACGTCGATTTTTATCTAAATAGAAATGAAATGGTTTGAATGAAATCATAAGAATATGGATTCGGTACTTTTTACTTCCCCGGGATTGTAGTTCAATTGGTCAGAGCACCGCCCTGTCAAGGCGGAAGCTGCGGGTTCGAGCCCCGTCAGTCCCGACGGATCCAAATCCAATAAAAAAAAGACATCAATATATCGCGCCTTTTTCTGTTAAACTGGGTCAAAATAAAACGGTCGAATTTCATGCCTAATGCTCTCCTTTTCTCTTTTTTTTTTTCACGAAAATTATATCATTAAAAAAAAAAACGAAAAAGGAGTTTAGAACTTAACCCCTTTCCTTTTTCTATTTTGTTTCGATTGTTTGTTTGGTTTATTTCTAAACCCTTTGTAAACAATGGAAGTGGAAGCGGTTAGGTGGTTGTACAAGTAAGGCGGTCGATTATAGAAAAGACAGAATGGAAAAGAATGCTAAATAAAAACAAAAAGTATTAGTATTTTAGTATTAAAGTAAAGAAATTCTTTTGATTGAATCCGGGATTCAAGTTTGTATTCGGTGTGTGGATAAAAGATCTGCCTATGTTATACTATTGAATTCTCGACGATGAATCGACTTGACAGTCAGATATTGTTATTCATGATATTGATCCCATTCGCTATCATCGAAATGTAATTGATCCCATTGAATTTACAAGCGAAAGGGTTATCATCTCTATGGGATTAAATCCCGAGTTATTGTGAAGTAAAAAAAAAACCAAACGATGAGATTATGGAAGTAAATATTCTCGCATTTATTGCTACTACACTGTTCGTTCTAGTTCCTACTGCTTTTTTGCTTATAATATACGTAAAAACGGTCAGTCAAGGTGATTAATTTGAATGAAACTCGACTTCTTAGTTCTTATCAATGATTTAAGAAAAAAAATTCCAATTTCCCGTCTTAGTCTTAAATGAAATGAACGGACTAGAATCAGCAATAGCCTATGAGATCCGATAGTATAGTAGAAAGACTCATATATGAATCTTTCTACTATACTATCTATTTTTATTATTGTAATGTATAAAGATAGAAACTGAATAGAGATCAATCTACAATATGGATATGTATCTTCATACATGTGAATATGACTTAAATATATGTAATGTATATAGTATCTCAATTCTATTTCTTTGCTTCATCTATTTGTATTTTCTTTTTGTTTATTCCAATCAATCTGAAATAAGCGAAAGGCGGCTCTTACGATTTTCTAATTTCTTGATTTCTGATTAGTTTCAATATGAATCCCGGTATCCATTAGAATCAAATCAATGAAAGAAAAACAAACTTGGGCGTAGATTACTAAAAGAAAATCAAGTTAATAAAAGAAAATGAAATATGAAAGAAATAAAGTAATCTTTTTTTAGCATTCCGAAGAAGTAATTGATTGAGCGGTTGACAGATGATCCAAGGAGTTCTATGGTACCTTCTTCAGATTTCAAAAGGGGTACCTCAGCGATTTTCAATCCTTGCCCTTGAGCCATGATATGAAACGAGTCAATAAAGCATAGCCGAAATCTAATTTCTAAAATAATAAAACAAGCAGTAAGTGCGAAATATGTGACTTGACCTAGGCACAATCTTATTATTTTTAAATATTAAATCGTGAACTCCTTTCTTTTCTCTTTGAACAGTAAAAAGGCCAATAAAAAAAAAAGTAAAAAGGAGTCCGGTTTTCCGCGTTCTTCCTCATTGTCCATATATAACTCCGGGAAGGGCCGGTTCAGAAAAACGAAATAGAAAATTTAGGAAGACTTCGGTTGGAATAAAATTCCTATTATCCATATCCCCTTTCCTTTCAAAATAGGAATAGGGGAATTTGTGACATATCTGTTTGATTTGGATTCTGAAAGAGTATTATTCATATATATTATGAATTGGATTCTATTATGAATAGAATCGAATACAATTACCTCGCTAGAATCCAAGACAATGGAATTCCGAAATGAAGATATTTTGATTAATTCAATTTCGAAATTCTAAATGGAATTAAATTACTGAATTAAATATATTAAATATAATGAAATTACTGAATTAAATATAGTGAAATAGATTCAGTTAATTATTATATTAATTTTATTATTTAATAATTAATATAATTTAAAAGGCTTTGCAGAACGATCTAGAAAAAAAGTGATACAGTTTGATTTCCCAACTCAATTAGTAGTATCTCTAGAGTCCACTTCTTCCCCATACTACGAGCGAAAGGGAAAATGTAAAGACTACCATTAAAGCAGCCCAAGCGAGACTTACTATATCCATGTGAATTATGTCCCCTATCTCTATGAATATGAAGAAATTATTCCATTATTGTTTCCTAATAATAGTGGAATCACTGGTGCAGAGTCAAAAAGGGATTTTGACCCAACGCCCTTGATGAAAGACTCCAATAAATATGAAACGCCCCAATAAATCCACTTAGAACAGGTTCGTATATGATTTCTAGTCGAATCGGTAAAACGAAACTAAATACACAGCCGCGCTTTTCTTTGGAAGTATCAAAGGGAATGCGACCTAATATGTAGTAATAATAAGACCTCTTCGTTTTTTTTTGTTGCCCTTGATTATCATTAAGTAAAAGCCAATTATCCATCCAATCGAATATTGATTGAATGCCCATGCGCTCAGAGACTCTCATGAGTCTGTATACTCTGTATACTGTATACAAAGTATCTCCCGCCCCTTCCATAACTATTAATTCGATTCTCCCTCGGGCTATTCAATCTAATTCAAGACCCGGTCAGTAGACTCTACATTAGCAGTGGAAATAAATCGGTAACTCTTGATTTGATATGATAGCACTTCCACTACTATAATCTTTCCGTGAATTCTAAATGCAAGGATTGACAGCACTTTAAAGAACAGAAACCCCAGCTATTTATAATCAAGAAAGTGTCACGAGTCGCGTACTTTGCTGCAAAAGATTCGGCGAGTTATACCAGCCAAGCAGAATAAGGGATTTCGAGTCGTATCGTTTGTTGATCAGGCGACACCCAGATTTGAACTGGGGAAAAAGGATTTGCAGTCCCCCACCTTACCGCTCGGCCATGCCGCCAAAACGATCCAAAATAGATGAAAATATTCCCCCTTTGCTTGTTTTGGGGGGTACTCAATGTCTTTTTTTTGTACTTCCCTCTGAAATCTCGTTTTTCTTAAATCTTGCCTAAAAGAAATCTGTCTTTTTTTTTTTTTATTTTTTTGGACGGCTCCATTTCTGCAATTGATTTTATAGTATCTCAAAACACACAATATCTTAATCCCTATCTTTTCTCTTTCTTTTTTTTTTTCTATTGAAAAAAGAAATGTGTATTTTCAGTCACAAAAGCCAAAATTCAGGCCAAATTGGAACCATTAACTAGTGACTGTAAATTCATGACCGACTCTTGGATTTAAATTGGAAAGTGTGTTTCCTAATGATAAATGATAGAAGAAAATCAAAATTGATACCTACCTAATTGGTATTGGTTTTTTTCTATAAAAAAAACCTTCTCAGTTTCAATTCTCAATTTCAATTATAACAGCAATTATGAGTCTATGTAAACCCCAAACATAAATCGTTTCGGGGCGAGTTCTAGCTTATCGGTTATCTTATCTGTGTATGGTGCCTCTCTATAGGGAATTTGCCGAAAATTGTCATACTGCAATTTAGATTGAAGAGAAAATCGAAATTTTGATAGAGCACGACATGCGCTGTCCCGAATCGAACTATGCAATAAAGGGGGGGTGATATATATATAGATAGCTATAGCTATATGGGCACGGGTTTACTAAATACAAGCCTTCTTACGCACTTCAATCCTATTCGAAAAATTCTACTAAAAAAAGAAAAAAGGGGTTCTCCGCAATCATTTTTTGAACACTGGAATCCACCAAAAAGTTAAGTGCTAAAAAAATGAACTTTATGTTGTTATATTGTGTCTGATTCTTATGTCTTTATCTCAGCGAATAGATCAAATCACGACTTTTATTTATTTTTTTTTCTGGTATCCAAGCGGATTGGAATATGGAATATCATAATAATGGTATAAGTTGAATTATTTTTTTTATTCTATACAAAACTCCGTAAGTCTAAGTGGAATTTATCGCTTCGTTTCCATTTGTATCCGTCTCTTAGAAATTCCGATTTAATTAAGTATAAGTATAAAATCTTCTTTTTCCCCCCGTTCATACGTATTTCATACATTCCATTTCTATGGAGTTGGGTAAAATTTCATGTGATTCAGTAAACAGAATCTAAATTCCAGCATTCTGCATAGAATCATATGAATCAATGCAGAATGAGAAACGAATGGGATTTTTTGATAAATGGGAAATTCAAAATGCTCGGAGATGGAAATGCGGGAATGTCTACAATACCTGGGTCGAATCAGATACAATTTGAAGGCTTTTGTAGGTTCATTGATCAGGGCTTAACAGAAGAACTTTATAAGTTTCCAAAAATTGAAGATACGGATCAAGAAATTGAATTTCAATTATTTGTGGAAACATATCAATTGGTAGAACCCTTGCTAAAAGAAAGAGATGCTGTATATGAATCATTCACATATTCTTCTGAATTATATGTATCCGCAGGATTAATTTGGAAAAGCCGAGGGGATATGCAGGAACAAACAATTTTTATTGGAAACATCCCTCTAATGAATTCTTTGGGAACTTCTATAGTAAATGGAATATACAGAATTGTCATCAATCAAATATTGCAAAGTCCCGGTATCTATTATCGGTCAGAATTGGGCCATAATGGAATGTCGGTCTATACAGGCACCATAATATCCGATTGGGGAGGAAGATTAGAATTAGAGATTGATAGAAAAGCAAGGATATGGGCTCGTGTGAGTAGGAAACAGAAAGTATCTATTCTAGTTCTATCAGCAGC